CGCCTTACCATGGCGTTACTCTACCACTGAGTTAAAAGGGCCCTTTTTTTATTTATATAAAATTTATGTTTATTTTATGGTTTAAAGTTAATCTTGATCTTATCTTATATATTATATATAATAATAAGAAAATTCGAAATGAATAAAAAATGCGAGCGGATTTTTTTATCGTTTTCTCGTTTATAGGTTGAATATCGAATGGTTTGAATGAATTATTCAAAAAATTTGATGTAATCATGTAAGACGGAAAGATCCCTTGAATCGAATTCTTTTTAGATTTATTATAGTAATAATAATATAATTAAAATTAATATATATAAATAATCTTTAAGATTATATTGACAATTTCAAAAAACTGTTCATACTATGAACATAGTATGATGGCTGTTGGGTACGTATGCCCCCATCGTCTAGCGGTTCAGGACATCTCTCTTTCAAGGAGGCAGCGGGGATTCGACTTCCCCTGGGGGTAGGGTACTACAAAAGGAAATTGCTCATGGATGATCAATAAAATAAGTCTAATCAAAAAATAGAAGAATAGATTCTTCCTGGGTCGATGCCCGAGCGGTTAATGGGGACGGACTGTAAATTCGTTGGCAATATGTCTACGCTGGTTCAAATCCAGCTCGGCCCAAAAACTCTCTCACCTACTATGAGATGAAGATATTTGTCCTCTCCAAATAAATGGACGATACGCGTAATAAAAGAGTCCAAATTTATGTTTTTCATTTATTTTCTTGCTCTATTAAATTTCTTTTTTCCGGGAAATTTTTATCTAGATTCATACTATAGTGATAAAAGAAAACCTGTTTTTTTCGTTTTAGTTAAAGATTTTTGACCCTTTTTTATTTATTAGTAATTCGTGTTGTTCGCACTCAAGTACATATTCTTGCAGAGATCAATATATCACTTATAACTCCCTTCTCTGTTACAACTAAAAAATGAGAACTAAAAATATTTTGAATCAAATGAAAAAAAAGATATTGTATACCTTAGTTCCTTGGGATTGTAGTTCAATTGGTTAGAGCACCGCCCTGTCAAGGCGGAAGCTGCGGGTTCGAGCCCCGTCAGTCCCGACGGATCCAATAAGAAAGATCAAAGAAGGATACTATCCTTTTTTTTAGACCCCTTGTAATGAAGAATCTTTTTTATTTTCATTTAGAAAAAAAATGATTAAGTTTAGACTTGAATTTGAGTTCTAAAAAAAAAGCAAACACCTTAAAAAAAAAATAATAATGAATTTTATACACTATTAGATTCGATTTTTTGTATTTTGTACCAGGATTCGCCTTTTTTTATTCTAAAAAAAAGGTATTTTAGAACTTAACCCCTTAATCTTTTTTGTCCGCTTTTCTTCTATTTTATTTATTTTTCGTTTTTTTGTAACCAATGTAAAATAAAAAGAAAAGTGGTCAGATGAGACTTCGTTAGATGATTGATTATACAAAGAAAACTGTCGTTTATGGTCAAAAATGGATTAAATCACGAATTTTATAATATATTTTGTTATTCAGTATGGATAAAAGATTCACCTATTTGTTATACTATTCAATTTGCGACGGCGAATTAATATGATAGTTCAGATATTGTTATTCATGATATTAATCCGATTCAATATCATCAAAAGGGACTTCATTCCATTGAATTTACAGGTGACTTTTTTTAATCATCTCTATGGGATCAAATCCCGAGTTATTGCGAACTAAAAAAACGATGAAATTATGGAAGTCAATATTCTTGCATTTATTGCTACTGCGCTCTTCATTCTAGTTCCTACTGCTTTTCTACTTATCATTTATGTAAAAACGGTCAGCCAAAATGATTAGTTTGACTTAAACTTGACTTCTTCGTTCTTTATCAACGGTTGTAAAATGGAAAAAACGTATTCAAATTTCTTTTGTTAACTGAAAAATGAGCAAGCAGGCTAGAATCATAAGTATTTGATTAGATTTGATTAGTATAGTAGAAAGAAATATAAATTTCTTTCTACCATACTATACTATTTATTATTAGATTTTTCGTTTTTTTGTCGTGTATAAAGTTGGAATATACTAAAGATACAGACTTAATTAAAGATTGACTAATCTCTAATATGTATCCCCAGATATTTTATGTAAATATTGATCCTAATTCTATTTTTTTGCTGCTTCTATTGGATTAATTTTGATCCATCCAAAATAATCTAAAGGCGACTCTTACTTTTATTTTACAGTTCAAATTATTAGTTTTCGAATTATTCCAAAAAAATCGGAGTATCCACCGAAAGAATAAAAGAAACAAAGGTATGTATCAATATAAATTTAATCCTTTTTTTTAGCATCCTCAACCCAAGAAAAAATGAATTGACTGGTTGATATATGATCAAACCAATTCTATTTCTATGGTATGGAAACTTCATCGAATTTCGAAAATAAAGTATCGCACATTATTTTAATTTAACACTTAAACCAGGATATGAAATGGGTCGAAAAAGCAGAAATTTTATAAAATGAGAAAACAAGCACTAAGTATCCAATCTGCAACTCCTCGGAACCAAGATCTTATTATGTGTCTATTTTTGTTGAACAACTACAAAGTATATATCTGATTAATATTCTACTAACTAATATAAAATATTTATCTTAGCCGTTTTTTATGAGGATAAAACATAAGGAAAAGAAAGGTCTGTTGTTCCCCATCCTCCCTATAAAATTTGGATCAGAACCTGTTCGTCGAAATTGAGTCAAAATTTATTTGAAATAAATTTCCTATAATCTAAAATTGCTAAAAAAAAAGCCTAACATGGTAATTTTCGAAATATCTGTTTGATTGACATTAGTATCTTTTAAAAAACTTTATGGAGTGATGAATTTATTTGATTCCTAAACTAAAATAAAAACTCAATTTAGTTAAAATTAGCTAAGGTAAGTCGTTTTTCTAGAGTCCACTTCTTCCCCATACTACAAGTGAAAGAGAAAATGTAAAGACTACCATTAAAGCAGCCCAAGCGAGACTTACAATATCCATGTAAATTATGTCCCCTATTTCTATGAATATGAAGGAATTTTTCCATTATTTATTACTAATAATAGTGAAATCAATAGTGAAATCAATGGTACAGAGTCAAAAAAAATTGTTATTTAATTTTCGATACAAAGATTTACCCCCCCCCCCCCGCTTAGAATCAAGTACGTATCAAGAGACTCTAAGGGATTAGGATCCATTTTTTTTAGAATCAGGCGACACCCGGATTTGAACTGGGGAATAAAGGATTTGCAGTCCTCCGCCTTACCACTCGGCCATGCCGCCAAAAATATATATATACAAATCTTACCTTTTGGGGATGAATTTTTGAACTTTTTTTATTGTACTTGCGTTTTTAATCCTTTATATACCCCATTTCCTTAATTCCCTTCCTACTAACAAAAAGCTTTTACTTTTTTAAAATTCGATCCATACAAAAAAATATAGGCTTTCAGTCCCAAAAGTCAAAACTCATAAGAAATTGGACCCATTAACTATTTTGGAATTCATGAACGAGTCTTATATTTTGACTTCAAATCATGTTTCCCTAATGACATAAGAAAATTCAAATGATAAATAATCATTATTTTTGCGTCTAAAAAAAAAGTATTTATTTCGATTTTCATTTTTCTTTTTATCAGTTTCAATTATAACAACAATTATACATATATGTAAACCCCGGAACCATAACAGAAATTACACAGACAATTGCGTATCTTATATACGAAATATAGATTAGATATCGGGGCACGCATTTAAATTGAAATTTATTATTTACTAACTCGAACCCGCTTTGCTTTACAATACAAGCGTATATTAAGAATAGTACTCAAATAGATCTTTTTTCCGCTTTCCGCAAAATAGTCATTTTTCTGTATTCCTCCGTTCATAGGTATTTCATACATGATATATGGAATTTTAGTGTCAAATTTTATGTGATTTAGTAAACAGAATATAGATTCCATCCGAGCTAGATCGATTGATATGATTCAATAAAGAATGATCCAAAACTGGGATTTTTAAACAAATGAGGAATTGGGTTCAAATGTTACGAGAGGGAAATGAGCTGATGTCTACAATACCTGGGTTTAATCAGATACAATTTGAAGGATTTTGTCGGTTCATGGATCAGGGCTTACCGGAAGAGCTTTATAAGTTTCCAAAAATGGAGGATACAGATCAAGAAATTGAATTTCAATTATTTGTGGAGACATATCAATTGGTAGAACCCGTGATAAAAGAAAAGGCTGCTGTGTATAAATCACTTACATATTCTTCCGAGTTATATGTATCCGCAGGATTAATTTGGAAAACCAGCCGGGATATGCAAGAACAAACAATTTTAATCGGAAGCATTCCTCTCATGAATTCCCTGGGAACTTTTATAGTAAATGGAATATACAGAATTGTGATCAATCAAATATTGCAAAGCCCCGGTATTTATTACCGGGCAGAATTGGGCCATAACGGAATTTCGGTCTATACTGGCACCATAATATCAGATTGGGGAGGAAGATCAGAATTAGAGATTGATAGAAAAGCAAGGCTATGGGCTCGTGTGAGTAGGAAACAGAAAATATCTATTCTAGTTCTATCATCAGCTATGGGTTCAAATCTAAAAGAAATTCTGGATAATGTTTGCTACCCAGAAATTTTTTTGTCTTTCTTGAATGATAAAGATAAAAAAATTTTGGGGTTAAAGGAAAATGCCATTTTAGAGTTTTATCAACAATTTGCTTGTGTAGGAGGAGACCCGGTATTTTCGGAATCTTTATGTAAAGAATTACAAAAAAAATTTTTTCAACAAAAATGCGAATTAGGAAGGATTGGTCGACGAAATATGAACCGTCGACTTAATCTTGATATAACCCAAAACAATACGTTTTTGTTACCGCGTGATATATTGGCAGCCACGGATCATTTGATTGGAATGAAATTTGGAATGGGTACACTTGATGATATGAATCATTTAAAAAATAAACGTATTCGCTCTGTATCAGATCTCTTACAAGATCAATTCGGATTGGCTCTGGTTCGTTTAGAAAATGTGGTTCGAGGAACTATATGTGGAGTAATTCGGCATAAATTAATACCTACTCCTCAGAATTTAGTAACTACAACTCCATTAACAACGACTTATGAATCTTTTTTTGGTTTACACCCATTATCCCAAGTTTTGGATCGAACTAATCCATTGACACAAATAGTTCATGGTCGAAAATTGAGTTATTTGGGCCCTGGAGGAGTGACAGGGCGTACGGCTAGTTTTCGGATACGAGATATCCATCCTAGTCACTACGGGCGTATTTGCCCAATTGACACGTCCGAAGGAATTAATGTTGGACTAATTGGATCCTTAGCAATTCATGCAAGAATTGGTCTTTTGGGGTCTCTAGAAAGCCCTTTTTATAAAATTTCTGAGAGATCAACAAAGGTACAGATGCTTTTTTTATCCCCAAGTCGGGATGAATACTATAAGGTATCCACCGAGAATTTTTTGGCACTGAATCAAGGTATTCAGGAAGAACAGGTTGTTCCGGCTCGATACCGTCAAGAATTCCTGACTATTGCATGGGAACAGGTTCGTTTTCGAAGTATTTTTCCGTTCCAATATTTTTCTATTGGAGCTTCCCTAATTCCTTTTATCGAGCACAACGATGCAAATCGCGCTTTAATGAGTTCTAATATGCAACGTCAAGCAGTTCCGCTTTCTCAGTCCGAGAAATGCATTGTTGGAACTGGGGTGGAACGTCAAGCGGCCCTAGATTCGGGGGTTCTCGCTATAGCCGAACATGAGGGAAAGATTATTTATACCGATACTGATAAGATCATTTTTTCAGGTAATGGGGAGACTCAAAGCATTTCATTAGTTATGTATCAACGTTCCAATAAAAATACTTGTATGCACCAAAAACCCCGGATTCTGGGGGGTAAGTGCACTAAAAAGGGACAAATTTTAGCAGATGGTGCTGCTACAGTTGGGGGCGAACTAGCTTTGGGAAAAAACGTATTAGTGGCTTATATGCCGTGGGAAGGTTACAATTTTGAAGATGCGGTACTCATTAGTGAGCGTCTTGTATATGAAGATATTTATACTTCTTTTCACATACGTAAATATGAAATTCAGACTTATGTGACAAGTCAAGGACCCGAAAGGGTCACTGGTGAAATACCGCATTTAGAAGCCTATTTACTCCGCAATTTAGACAAAAACGGGATTGTGAAGTTGGGCTCGTGGGTAGAAACAGGTGATATTTTGGTAGGTAAATTAACACCTCAGATGGCAAAAGAATCTTCGTATGCCCCCGAAGATAGATTATTACGAGCCATACTTGGAATTCAGGTATCTACATCCAAAGAAACTTGTCTAAAACTCTCTATAGGTGGTAGGGGTCGAGTTATTGATGTGAGATGGATCCATAAAAAGGGGGGCTCTAGTTATAATCCAGAAACAATTCATGTATATATTTTACAGAAACGTGAAATAAAAGTTGGCGATAAAGTAGCCGGAAGACATGGAAATAAGGGTATCATTTCCAAAATTTTGCCTAGACAAGATATGCCTTATTTGCAAGACGGAATACCCATTGATATGGTCTTTAACCCATTAGGAGTACCTTCACGAATGAATGTAGGACAGATCTTTGAATGTTCGCTCGGGTTAGCGGGAGTTCTGGTAGATAGACATTATCGAATAGCACCATTTGATGAGAGATATGAACAAGAGGCTTCGAGAAAACTAGTGTTTTCTGAATTATATCAAGCCAGTAAACAAACAGCGAAGCCGTGGATATTTGAACCCGAGTATCCGGGAAAGAGTCGAATATTTGATGGAAGAACAGGGGATCTTTTTGAACAACCGGTTATAATAGGAAATCCTTATATATTGAAATTAATTCATCAAGTTGATGATAAAATCCATGGACGTTCTAGTGGACATTATGCGCTTGTTACTCAACAACCTCTTCGAGGAAGAGCTAAGCAAGGAGGACAGCGAGTAGGAGAAATGGAAGTTTGGGCTCTAGAAGGATTTGGTGTTGCTCATATTTTACAAGAGATGCTTACTTATAAATCGGATCATATTAAAGCTCGCCAGGAAGTACTTGGTACTATGATCCTTGGGGGAACAATACTTAACCCCGAAGATGCTCCAGAATCTTTTCGACTACTCGTTCGAGAACTACGATCTTTGGCTCTGGAACTGAATAATTTCCTTGTATCTGAAAAAACCTTCCAGATTAAAAGGATGGAAGCTTAATCGGAATAATTTAGAATTTTTCTTCTATGATCGATCAGTATAAACATCAACAACTCAGAATCGGATCAGTTTCGCCTAAACAAATAAGTGCTTGGGCCACAAAAATCCTACCTAATAGAGAGATAGTTGGAGAGGTGACAAAACCTTATACTTTTCATTACAAAACCAATAAACCAGAAAAAGATGGATTATTTTGTGAAAGAATTTTTGGGCCAATAAAAAGTGGAATTTGTGCTTGT